GAATAATGGAAGTATCATTCACATCTTATTATGTATGTGAGAAATCACAAAATTCATAAATAATATAGGGATTAAAAATGGGATAGGGGTTCTTTAAGATTCTAAAATATGAACAATACTTATTTCTTATGAGCCAAGCCGATAAAATAAATAAGATGAACTACAAAAATTCTTTATCATGAACTATCTAACGTGCATATCAACATCAACAATTATATGGCCACGAAAAATAAATAGTAACATCAAAGGAGATGAAGAAAACGGAAAAAAACACAAAGAAAGAAAAGGGCTCGATTCTTTTTGTGTAATCCATCTAAGATGAATTTTTAATATTACCACTCCACCCCGGAACTCTATTAGACTAGACTTTTAGGTCTTTCAACCAACTAATTAAACCATTCGAATATTATCGAAATAGAAAGATTTTTTTTTGTAGCGCAGAAAAAAGGTAAACAAAATAAAAAAAAGAAAGAATTCTTCATTATAGATTCAGCGAATATACCTAAAAAAATGCATCTATTCTTTAATCATCTAGGAAAAATATATCTACAGATACTTAAATAGATACTCATACAAATGAATCATGTGCCAGGAACCAGATTTGAACTGGTGACACGAGGATTTTCAGTCCTCTGCTCTACCAACTGAGCTATCCCGACCATTCTTGACGCATAAGACTCATTTTTATTTTATGAGATTACTGAAGTATATGTCAATGAATCTATATCAACTAAGTAAAAAAAAAAGACGAAAAAAAAAAGTTTGTAAGTTAGTTTCAGTAGTAGGAATTCTTTTGTATTGTTTTGCTAATCACGCATATGATAATTCCTTGCTCAAAAATAAAATATTCATTTGTACGTTTATCATAAAAAAAAAATTCTATGTGTTTCACATATATATTTCAAAATTTGTGACTTGTAATTATGATAAGAAATTTTTGAAAAAAAAAGAAAAATTCCAATTTAGTTGTGAAAGAATAAACTGAATATAAACTGAATAAAGCACATAAATAACGACTTAAAGATAGAGAGGGTATGGGAAATTAGAAAGTTAAACAGGCCTTTTGGGGATAGAGGGACTTGAACCCTCACGATTTCTTAAGTCGACGGATTTTCCTCTTACTATAAATTTCATTGTTGTCGGTATTGACATGTAGAATAGGACTCTATCTTTATTCTCGTCTGATTGATCAGTTCTTCAAGGGATCTATCAGATTATGATGGAGTGAATAATTTGATCAATGAATATTCCATCTTTTCTTCAACTTGGAATTGATTTGATTTGATTCACATCTTTCATTTGTGACTATTTTTATCACAAATGGATCTTCATTAATCAATTGAAATACTATTTCAGTATAATTGAAATACTATTTCAGTATATATATGTTTATCTTTGATCCATTCCTGGAATTTTGACGGAAGGATTCTTTTCCTAATGCAAAAAGGAAAAATCGTCAACTCCTTTTGTTAGAACAGCTTCCATTGAGTCTCTGCACCTATCCCTTTTTTATTATCACTTTCTGAACTTTTCTTTGTTTTCGGAAAACAGGATTTGGCTCAGGATTGCCCTTTGTGAATTCCAGGGTTTCTCTGAATTTGAAAGTTTTCACTTGGTAAGTTTCCATACCAAGACTCAATCCAATTAAGTCCGTAGCGTCTACCAATTTCGCCATATCCCCCTCTTTCATCTATACTCGATACCATTATTTGCTTGAATTAGAAATGATTCTATTATCTATATATTCACAATTCAATATACACAGATATATACCACATATCTTTTTCTATTCTATGCCCCTACTTCTATTATTTTTTCATGCAATTTGTAATACTCGAATGGTCGATTCTTTTTTTTTTTTTCATCTTAGTTTTTTATCTTCTCTTTCCGACTGAAAACTTGGGAATCTTTTATTTTGATCTGGGTTGGGCTTTTCTCTTTCTTTCATTTTTTTCTTTTTTCCTTAAAGCAAACAGATACAGACTCTCTATAACAAAAAAAAATGAAAATTTTCATTTTTTTTGTTTTTGTTGAAATAAACAATCCATTTATTCATATAGAATTGATAGAACTAAAACGAATCGAATGGCTATAAGTAACCATTCTTTTAATGTAAAATTGGACATTCATTTCGAAATATGAAATTCCTAATTATTATTAGTTACTTTACTAAAATTTACAATAATAATATTTTTGAAATAATCAAATAGATATCTATTTGATAAATTGATCGAAATTTATTATATTAATATTAATTATTAATCCCGATTTTGTACTTTATGTTATGCACTAAAATATCAAATAAATAATATAAATAAGAAATATTGGATTGGATATTCTATATTTTCTATGTTTGTATTAATTTGAATTATGTTATAAATAACTAACAATTTTAAATTCAGATCCCATTTATTAAATTCCTATGCATACGCATATTTTGGTTATGTTAGCCCGCTTAGCTCAGAGGTTAGAGCATCGCATTTGTAATGCGATGGTCATC